ATTTGATAAATACTGATAACTCTCGGATAGAGTATTAGAACGGAAAGATCCATTCGATAATGAACTATTGGTTCTAAGCCATCTCTGGCGATGAATCAATAATTCGAAATGCTTTTCTTGCGTATTCTTGATAAACCAGCGTTTATACATCGATGTAGGAATATCTGTTTGGGAAGTAAGAAGCTCCCTTGACATCTCTTCATCTGCAAAGAATTCTCGATGTGAAAACACAGAGACAAAAGGCTGATCTTGGAATAGGAAAAAGAGTGGATCCGCAGGGTCCCAAATGAATTGGCTTATTCGAAAAAAGCCTTGTTCTTTGGAAAATTGATCTCGTGTCTGGTACTGCATGGTTCCACTCTGCAAGAACTCCGAATCATTCTCTTGAAGCTCATCCTCTTCATCATAAATGATCCGCTTGCCCTCCAATGACCTGGCCCAATAGGGAAATCCCAATTCATTGGGCCTTTCGATACAATCAAATAGAAAGTCCCAAGGGCGCCATAGTCTAGGAGCCCAAACTATGTGATTGAATAAATCCTCCTCTATCTGTTGCGGGTCGAGGACTCCTTCCCCTTCTTCAAACCCCGATTCGTATTTTTCATAGAGAAATCTCTGATCAACGATAGAACAAGATCCATTTTGAATCATATTTAAGGGATTCCTTGGTTCGAGCCGAAGAAGCAATGTCACTCGATCATTATCAAACTGACTGCAATTTTTTTCTGTCGGTGAGTATCCCACCAGAGCGCCTTCTACTTCTAATAGGCCATGAACTAGATCAGAATCATTCTCAACGAGTCCATAAGAAGTGATCCCATTTTTTTCATCAGGTCCGGGTAGAGACCAAAGGTCTTGAGCGACCGATCCGGCAGAACAACTCAAAATATAAAGAAGTATCGTTAATTTCTTCATGCTCGTTCCAAGTTCGTAGTACCATTTGTACAAATAAGAATCCCCTTCGTTACATGATTTCTTCTTCATATAGATAGATATAGGATCTATGGAGCAATTACTTAGAAGTACATTTTGTGAAACAGCCCTTCCTATCTGATAGAAAAGGATCCCATGATCCTGAACCGATCTTACCTGGGATCGCAAATCCCAAGTTTGTCTATGAAGAGCGGATCTAATTATATTAGTGTCTATAATTGATTTCTTTTGTATAATACTAATCGATAGGGCCTCATTGGTAAGTGCTACAAGATCTCGTACATTGGAACTCATAGTTATGGACCCGAATCCATTAGTATGGAACATTTTCTTTTCCAAGTGAAATCCCCTAGTATATGAAAGGGTGAAAAAGTGCTTTCGTTGTTGTGGACTAAGAAGCCTTCGTATCTTAATGCATGTATTTAATTTATTCGGAGCTATTAGAGCAGGATCTACTTTTTTGGGAATATGAGTCGAAGCAATAACAAGAATATTTCTAGTGGAACATCTTTCATAATCCTCGGAGAGATAGTTCACTAATAGACCGAGGGATAAGGAATTCGACTCATTCACATCCAGATCATGAATGTTTGGAATCCATATTATGCAAGGAGACATTGCTTTTGCTAATTCGAATTGAAGGGTGATATAAAATTGGTCTATTTCCGGCATCATATCCATAGTTGTTAGCGCATCATCATCTAACATACTAGTTAGAGTTTCAAGCTCCAGCTCCAGATCAAGGTCACTATCATCAATATCGTCACTATCATCAATATCAATATCGTCAATATCATCAATATCACTATCATCAATATCACTATCATCAATAAGCTTAGGCTTGCTATCCAAGAACTTGTTCAGAAATACTGTAATGAAAGGAACATAGGAGTTTGCCGCTAGGTATTTGACCAAATAGGATCGTCCAGTTCCTATAGAACCTATCACTAAAATACCCCTAGGGGGGGATAGGGCTAAGCGGAGCGAAAAGGGTTTTCCATGAGATGGGAAATGAAAACGATTAGCCCCACACGGGGTTTGTGAATAAGTGATTGTCTGATAATGAGCAAGGAATATCCGTCTTTCTGCTAAACAGGATGGATTGAACTCATAATTCATTAGATCCTTTTTATGAATGTCAACTAAGTATCGTAAGTAAATTGCTCCCGGTTGTTCAATCATTTGATAACCAGAGTCATTCTTTGATAAATGATCACTATGAGTCAGACTCAATAGAATTTGATCAATCCTTTTTTCTGTCGTTAAGGTAGAGAACTGAACCAAGAATTCTCTTTCTTTATGATCAATCGAATCACTGTTCAAGACCCAGGATTCTATTTTATCATCAATCCAATCATCATTCACGTTTTTTCTTTTTCTTATCAAGGAATAGATCGCTTTACTTGTATGACTTAGATGTCTCGTATTTCTCGAAAAAGCGATTCGATTGATGGGATTTGGTATGATACTTATGAGATCGATGAGATTCAAATATTTCTTCTTAGAACGTATTGATTTGAGCATGTTGTCGCCAGAAGCAGAACCCCGTATTTCTTCTATAGAATCT